CTATATATGGAAAGTTAATAAATCATCATATAATAATCGATAAATTGCAATAGAAAAGAAAAAAGGGGGGTTTGTGATGATTTTAAAATATTTTCTACTAGGTAATCTATTATCCTTATGCATGAAGATAATAAATTCGGTCGTTGTGGTCGGACTCTATTATGGATTTCTGACCACATTCTCCATAGGGCCCTCTTATCTCTTCCTTCTCCGAGCTCGGGTTATGGAAGAAGGAACCGAGAAGGAGGTATCAGCAACAACGGGTTTTATTACGGGACAGCTCATGATGTTCATATCGATCTATTATGCGCCTCTCCATCTAGCATTGGGTAGACCTCATACAATAACTGTCCTAGTTCTACCGTATCTTTTGTTTCATTTCTTCTGGAACAATCACAAAAACGTTTTTTATTATGGATCTACTACCAGAAACTCAATGCGTAATCTCAGCATTCAATGTGTATTCCTGAATAATCTAATTTTTCAATTATTCAACCATTTCATTTTACCGAGTTCAACGTTAGCCAGATTAGTCAACATTTATATGTTTCGATGCAACAACAAGATGTTATTTGTAACAAGTAGTTTTGTTGGTTGGTTAATTGGTCACATTTTATTCATGAAATGGGTTGGATTGGTATTATTCTGGATACGGAAAAATAATTCTATTAGATCGAATAAGTACCTTGTGTCAGAATTGAGAAATTCTATGGCTCGAATCTTTAGTATTCTCTTATTTATCACCTGTGTCTACTATTTAGGCAGAATACCGTCGCCTATTGTCACTAAGAAACTAAAAGAAACCGCCGAAACGGAAGAAAGGGGGGAAAGTGAGGAAGAAACAGATGTAGAAATAGAAAAAATTTCCGAAACGAAGGGGACTAAACAGGAACAAGAAGGATCCATCGAAGAAGACCCTTCCCCTTCCCTTTGTTCGGAAGAAAAGGAGGATCCGGACAAAATAGATGAAACGGAAGAGATCCAAGTGAATGGAAAGGAAAAAGCAAAGGATAAATTCCACTTTAAAGAGACATGCTATAAAAATAGCCCAGTTTATGAAAATACTTATCTTGATGGGAATCAAGAAAATTCGAAGTTAGAAATACTTAAACTTAAAGAAGATAAAAACCTCCTCTGTCATAGTCATAAATTGTAATTTATGTAAATTAATAAAAAAATAAATAAAAAAAATGAATAGAAGAATAGATAAGAAGATATTCTTCCGCCCCCTACATTTTTTATCCCCTCTCCTACAAATAAACTTGTAATACCAACTCCATTCGTAACTCCATCAATAACTCGTATATCAAAAAAATGAGTTAATCCAACCAGTCCTCTTATACCGATATTTAAGGTTATTGCATAAAAACTATCTATGTAACCACGATTATATGACCAATTATATATCACATTGACTATTTTGTCCCAAAGACCTCTTTTAGGACCCATTTTAACAAATGAATTAATTAAGTCCAAATTCTGTAAAAATAAAAAAACGGGCCTATATAAAAAGAACGCAAAAAGGATTCCTACGTAAGCTATACTGACTGACAAAATTGCATTTGTCAGAAATTCATACCCATCCATGGAATTGCTCGAATTTGTATGTAAAAGATTTATATATGGAGTTAACAATTTTGATAATATATTAAATTCCATTCCTCTATAATCAAAAGGAGTTCCAATAAAACCAACACACAAAGTAATTAATCCTAATATAAGAAGGGGAAAAAGCATAGTATTTTCCGATTCATAAGGATATGGATAAATTTCTTTATTTCTAAAATGAGTAAATGTAATAAGGGGTTGCGTTCCTTTTTTTACATTCCTATCAATTGAATATGCTTTCTTCGAAAAAAAAGTAACTCCTTGATTATTTTTAACTGTTGTTAAGCAAAACTTTTTTTTTTTTACTTTATGTCCTTCTTTACCCCAGATGGATATTGAATAAAACGAGCTGCCTTTTTTACCGCTGAAATATTGATAATAAATGTTTAAATTCCCTTCAAAAGTTAGTAAATACATCCGAAACATATAAAATGCAGTTAATCCTGCTGTGAAATAAGCTATTATCGCAAAAATGGGTGAATATAACCAACTATCGCTAATAATTTCATCTTTTGACCAAAAGCAAGCAAGAGGTGGAATACCACAAAGAGAAAGTGTACCTATAAAAAAAGCTGTTTTTGTAATTGGCATATATTTTGTTAAACCGCCCATAAGAGCCATATTCTGGCTTTGATTTGGAGAATATCCAACAATACTTTCCATAGAATGAATAATGGACCCGGAGCCTAAAAATAATAATGCTTTCGAATAGGCATGGGTGATCAAATGAAATAAAGCAGCTCGATATGATCCCATACCTAAAGCTAACATAATATAACCCAACTGCGACATTGTAGAATAAGCTAAACTTCTCTTAATGTCTCTTTGGGCAAGGGCAAAAGTGGCTCCTAAAAGTACTGTTATTATACCTATCAAAGAAATTAGATTCATTATGTAAGGTATAACTGTGAAAAGCGGGTAAAGTCGAGCTACAATAAAAATTCCCGCTGCTACCATAGTAGCAGCGTGTATAAGAGCTGAAATCGGGGTAGGCCCCTCCATGGCATCAGGTAACCATACATGAAGGGGGAATTGTGCAGATTTAGCAACTGCACCGAGGAATAATAGGGCGGCACACAGAGTAAGAAATAAAGAATTTAAACCATTATTCTCAATCAAGTTAGTGACTATTTTAAATGAATCTCGAAATTCGAAACTACCCGTTATCCAATAAATACCTAAGATTCCTAATAATAAACCAAAATCCCCTACACGATTAGTTACAAACGCTTTTTGACAAGCATTTGCTGCAATCGGTCGTGTGAACCAAAAACCTATTAATAGATACGAGCACATTCCAACTAACTCCCAAAAAATATAAATTTGTATTAAATTTGAACTAGTAACTAATCCCAACATGGAAGTATTGGAAAAACTCATATAAGCAAAAAATCTCAAATATCCTTCATCATGAGACATATAATTATCACTATAAATAAGAACCATAATTCCAACAGTAGTGATTAATATTAACATAATCGAAGTAAGTGGATCGATCAAGTCGCCAAACTCTAAAGAAAAATCATTATTTATGGTCCAAGACCATAAATATTGATAGATGGAGCTACCATTCATTTGTTGAATAGACAGATCGATTGAAAAAAGCATAACTATACTTAGTAATAAAACACTAGGAAAAGCCCAGAGACGACGGAGGTTTTTTGTTGTCGTTGGAACAAGGAGAAGCCCCACCCCTATTGCTATAGGAACTGGAAGTGGAACGAAAGGTATGATCCATGCATATTGATATGTATGTTCCATAAGAAAATAAAACTTTTTTTTGTTTCCAATTCACCAGCTCTTCTCTTATATCTTTCGGAAGGAGCAATAAAATAAAGAAAAGAAAGAACTAAAATATAATTTTGAATTCTTTAATCTTTCTAATTTTTACCCCCCCAAAAAACTCAGAAGTTATAATCGGTCAAAAGATAAAGTCATTTTTGAAAAGGTACCACTTAGTTATTAACTAGGATATTTATGAAGATACAGAAGCATAATATGCAATTTCCATTTCTTTATTATTATAAGAATCCATATTCATTGATCAAGGAAAAACAATTTAGTAATTTAATTATAGTCAAAAAAGTACTTTATTCTGGTATGTAAGATCCCTTTCTTGAGCATAGGATCGATCAAAAGCTTGACCCCCAAAAAAGACCTTGCGATTTTAGTTAGTATATTCGTAAGACGTCACTTATTCTTCTCGAGTGTCTTCTATTCCACTAAAACAACGGATACTTCTAGGAAACTCTATGATATCCGGCACTTTGATACCGACGACTTTGTTTTGTGTAGAATTGAAAACAGGACTTATTGAAATGGGTTTTTCTCAAGTGTTTATTATATTAACAGATTCAATATTAGATTAGTCTCATTCCTATTTTTCCTTTTTTATTAAATAAAATAGAATACGATGAGCCCTAGCCCCCCTTTTTATGACGACAGTGACACAGATATCAATATTAGATTAGTCTCATTCCTATTTTTCCTTTTTTATTAAATAAAATAGAATACGATGAGCCCTAGCCCCCCTTTTTATGACGACAGTGACACAGATATAGATTCAAATGAAGATTAGTATATAAAAATTCTGCTTTATTGGGATATTATATGTAATAAAAAAAGAAAAAATAAGGATATCCCACTTTTCTCCAGAAATATTCTATGGGACTCATACGTCTCCATATTGTATATTATCAAGAAAGTATGATCTAGGGAATAAATATATAGCTAAAGAAATAAATGACACATTTTGAACAATACATGTCTTTCACATCCAACTATAACAATGAGTAACCTCTTTATTTTAAAATGGCCGTTCCAAAGAAACGTACTTCTATATCAAAAAAGCGTATTCGTAAAAACATTTGGAAAAGAAAAGGATATGTGGCTGCGCTAAAAGCCTTTTCTTTAGCAAAATCTCTTTCTACTGGGAATTCAAAAAGTTTTTTTTTGCAACAAAAAAATAAACAAGTCTTGGAATAATCTAAATCAATATGCCTAAATGAATTTGCTAATTAAATTGATAAGATGAACGATTCATTCCCATTAACTCATATTTTTAACTCATCAATATGAGGCGTCACTATTGATTGTAAGTATTTAGAATAGGAAGCCTTTACATTTTCTGAATAAAAAAAAAGGGTACTATGTTTTTTTGTTTGAACAAAAAAACATAGTACTTAAGCAAAAAATATAGGGTTTCGCTTTTATTTATTAGGGTTTTGTTTTATTATTAATTACTATGAATACAATGTATTTTTTTTGTTCAGACCCAGGAAATAATCAAAAAAGAATGAATCAAGAAAGGGGCTTTTTTACTTCTATACCTAGATTGAGGGCAAAACTATCTAGTCTAGTTCCAACTAATCCGTTTTGGGAGAACTGAAACCTCTTGAAGAGTCCATCGTTAAAATTAAAATGAAAACCATCCTATAAGAGATTATTAAACGTTAAAATAGAAATTTGAGTGAGCCTTTTTTTGTTATTTTCTTTTTTCCTAAAAAATATTACATTGAATTTACTCCTTACAATCTCGACGTTTGAGTGCAGATGGGCTATTATGCTTTCGAGCAAGCCGCTATGGTGAAATTGGTAGACACGCTGCTCTTAGGAAGCAGTGCTAGAGCATCTCGGTTCGAGTCCGAGTGGCGGCATCTTCTAAAAGAGATACAATAAATCCTATAATGAAAATGAAATGCATTACTCATTTCCGTTCCAGTGTTAAAGGACTCCCCCCTTTTTTTTTAGGATTTTTTATGATATTTTCAACTTTAGAACATATATTAACTCACATCTCTTTTTCAATCGTTTCCATTTTAATTACGATTTATTTGATGACCTTATTAGTCCCCGAAACCATAAGAATACATGATTCATCAGAAAAGGGCATGATAGCTACATTTTTCTGTATAACAGGATTATTAGTTACTCGTTGGATTTATTCAGAACATTTCCCCTTAAGTAATTTATATGAATCATTAATATTCCTTTCGTGGGGCTTTTCTATTATTCATATGGTTCCGAAAATATGGAACCATAAAAAATATTTAAGCGCAATAACCGCACCAAGTACTATTTTTACCCAAGGATTTGCTACTTCAGGTCTTTTGACTGAAATACATCAATCCACAATATTAGTACCTGCCCTCCAATCTCAGTGGTTAATGATGCACGTAAGTATGATGATATTGAGCTATGCAGCTCTTTTATGTGGATCGTTATTATCAGTATCTCTTCTAGTCATTACATTTAGAAAAAGCCTATGGGTCTTTAGTAAAAAAAATAATTCATTAATTGGGCTGTTTTCCTTTGATTTTGATGAGATTCAATATGTAAATAAAAGAAGCAATGCTTTACTAAACAATTCATTACTTTCATTTAGAAATTATCACAGGTATCAATTGATTCAGCAATTGGATCGTTGGAGTTATCGTGTCATTAGTCTAGGATTTATCTTTTTAACGATTGGTATTCTTTCAGGAGCAGTGTGGGCTAATGAGGCATGGGGGTCATATTGGAATTGGGACCCCAAGGAAACTTGGGCATTTATTACTTGGACTATATTTGCTATTTATTTACATATTAGAATCAACAAAAATTTTCAAGGCACAAATTCTGCAATTGTAGCTTCTATGGGATTTCTTATAATTTGGGTATGCTATTTTGGGGTTAATCTATTAGGAATAGGCCTACATAGTTATGGTTCATTCACATTAGCATCTTAATTGAAGACGTGACCTAATACATAGAAATAGCATATGTAATGAAAGTTTGTGCGAGTTTTATAGAAACGTTTCCATTACTACTTGATGGAAACGTTTCTATAAAACTCCAAACGTATCTGATTACAATTCACTTCTTTTTTTACTTAAGATTAAGATAAGGAAAAATAAGACTCATTTTTCTTTTATTGTCCACCGAATTTTTTATTTCTCACACCTTTTTATTTTATGTCTTATTCATGCAAACTATCGAGAAAAGTAATTAGATAAAATAGCTTCTACCTTGTCAACTGATAGTGAGAGAACAAAATCTGGATAAATACCAATGCCTATTACTGGCAGAAAGATACAGATTGAAACAAAAAGTTCTCGTGGTCCAGAATCAAAAAAATAAGAATTTTTTACATTAAATTGCTTGTATCCATAAAACATCTGTCGTGACATAGATAATGAATAAATAGGAGTTAATATCATTCCAATTGCCATTACAAAAGTAATTAGTATTTTTGGCATTAAAAGATATTTTGGACTGGTAATTATGCCAAAAAAGACTACCAATTCGGCAACAAAACCACTCATTCCCGGCAATGCAAGAGAAGCCATCGAGAAACTACTTAACATTGTAAATATTTTTGGCATTGGGATAGCTATTCCTCCCATTTCGTCGAGATAAACGAGACGTATTCTATCATAACTCGTTCCTGCCAAGAAAAAAAGCGCCGCACCAATAAATCCATGCGAAATTATTTGCAAAATGGCCCCGTTGAGTCCCATATCGGTTGTGGAAGCTATTCCTATAATTGTAAAACCCATATGAGATACGGAAGAGTAGGCTATTCTCTTTTTTAAATTGCGTTGCCCAGGAGAAGTTAAAGCTGCATAGATTATTTGCACTGTGCCTACAATAATCAACCAGGGAGAAAAAATGGAATGAGCATGGGGTAATAATTCCATATTGATCCGAACCAACCCATATGCTCCCATTTTTAATAAGATTCCGGCTAGAAGCATACATGTACTGTAATGTGCTTCTCCGTGGGTATCTGGTAACCATGTATGTAGAGGTATAATCGGTGATTTGACAGCATAAGCAATAAGAAAACCAAAATATAATATTATTTCTAATGCCACAGGATATGATTGATTCGCTAATGTTTCAAAATTCAATGTTGGTTCGTTAGAACCATATAAACCCATACCAAGAACTCCCATTAAAAGAAAAATAGAACCCCCTGCAGTGTACAAAATAAACTTTGTAGCTGAGTACAAACGCTTCTTCCCTCCCCACATGGATAAAAGTAGGTAAACAGGAATTAATTCTAACTCCCACATGATAAAAAAAAGTAAAAGATCTCGAGAAGAAAAAGGTCCTATTTGACCGCTGTACATTGCTAACATCAAGAAATGGAACAATCGTGAATCCCGAGTAACTGGCCGGGCCGCTAAAGTAGCTAAAGTTGTGATGAATCCCGTCAATAAAATAGGTCCTATGGAAATTCCATCAAGTCCCAGTCTCCAGTGAAAATAAAAAAAATCAATCCATTTAAAATCTTGTTCTAATTGAATTAATGGATCGTCAAATTGGAAACGATAACAGAAAACATAGGTTGTTAGAAGCAATTCTACTAGGCATATAGATATAGTATACCATCGGATAACCTTATTTCCTCTATGAGGTAGAAATAAAATGGAAAAACCCGCGAATATTGGCAAAAGAACAATTATTGTTAACCAAGGAAAAAAATTCGTAGTAAAGACAAGATAAGATACACTTTGACCAGAAAACCCCGTACTCGATAAAATAGCCTATTTCGAGCACGGGGTTTTGTCGGTAAAGAGAAAAAAATGGATTCAAGTTAAGCTTTCTGGAACGTATCAATAAGCTAGACCCATGCTGCGGGTTGTCTCATGCCATAAATAAACTCGAACACTCAAGAAATCTGTTGGACAAGCGGATTCACATCTCTTACAACCTACACAGTCTTCTGTTCTTGGAGCAGAAGCTATTTGCTTAGCTTTACATCCGTCCCAAGGTATCATTTCTAATACATCTGTAGGGCAGGCTCGTACACATTGAGTGCACCCTATGCATGTATCATAAATCTTTACTGAATGTGACATTGGATCTATCCACTTTTTGAACATCATAAATTTTCGATCTAGTAAAAAAATGAAATCATATATTGTAGACACCAGACGAATAAAAAAAAAAAAAAAATTTTCTAAGAAATGGATTTATATGTTTGGTCATGAGAGAGGGCCAAGATACTTTGATTTATTAGTCTTTAGCAAACATAGTCATATGCTTCTGTCGTATATAATATTAATTTGAATTGCATATTTTTTTTTTATTAACACATTAATCTAATTACCATTATTTATTCAACAAATTAGATTGATTGATACGAATTGATTTTTTGTTACGATAAATTGACGAAACAATGGCTGGCCCAATAGCTGCTTCAGCGGCTGCAATAGCTATAACAAAAATAGAAAAAATGTCTCCTTTTAATTGGCGAGTATCAAAAAAATCAGAAAATGTTACGAAATTCATATTAACTGCATTCAGTATAAGCTCAAGACACATAAGTGCTCTAACCATATTTCGACTTGTGATCAATCCATAAATACCAATAGAAAATAAATAGGCACTCAAAACAAGTTCATGTTCAAGCAGCATTAACCAAACCCTCCTCAATCTTAATTTATTTAATTTCAATATGAACAACAATTAAACCTTAACTCATTTGGTTGACGCGAATTTAACAAGTACAGAACTAAAGAAGATATTGGTAATAGATTGAACTAAACTAAAAAATTTGCATTTTATACCTGAAAAATCTGAGCATGTAATTGAAGGAAAATGGATAGGCTAAGACAGAATAAAAAAATGATGTTTTCTCGGTATTTATTACTGACGAGCCATAGCAATTGCACCTATCAAAGAAACTAAAAGAATTATAGAAATAAGCTCAAAAGGAAGAAAAAAATCGGTTGATAAATGAATCCCAATTTGTTGGCCTTTATTTATCAAATCTTGCTCCAAAATCTGGTTTGGTCTTGTAGTCCAAATAACCCCGTACCATGACGTATCTGGGATAGTAGTAATTAGTGAAACAAAAATACTTGTACAAACCAGTGAAGTTACCCCATCCCCAACAGTCCAAAGACTGAAATCATTGTAATATTCTGAGTCGTTCATGAACATCACAGCGAATATGATTAAGACATTTATGGCTCCCACATAAATAAGGAGTTGTGCAGCAGCTACAAAATGGGAATTCGATGGAATATGAAATAAGGATATACAAACAAGAACCAATCCCAACGAGAAGGCAGAAAAAATAGGATTAGTAAGTAATACCACTCCTAGACCGCCTACTATAAGACCCAATCCCAAAAAAACTAAAAGAAAATTATGTATTGGTCCAGTTAAATCCATTATATGTAAAATAAGAGATAAATAAGTCGAAATGTTTCATAATCTTATTGACTAGACCAGAAAAAGAAAGTTACCCTGTTTTTATGATAAGTTATTTATTTAATTTAATCCTATATTTAATCCTATACGGGGTGTGGGTTGATGTAGATAAATTAATTCATTTCATTTATCTATCCGATTGCTGTATATATTTATATATTTCTAAATTCTCACGGATATATTAAATTCTTTTTTTATCCAAAGTAAGCCGTGATTCTCACGAATCACTAATAAAATAAAGAAGAGTGCTTTTTTTAGTTATTAACCGAACAAAATAAAAGAAGCTCTGCTCCTTTAGATTAAAACTTAGTAATTGGTAATAGTTTTTGAATCAAGGAGTTTACCTGTGGCTTTTTTTATTTGAGTAGAATTCATAATGGTTCCAATCGTGTAATCTCCAATTACTGTCATTGGTAACCGACCCAAAGCAATTTGATTATAATTCAATTCGTGACGATCATAAGTAGAAAGTTCATATTCTTCAGTCATGGATAAACAGTTTGTTGGACAATACTCAACACAGTTCCCACAAAAAATACAGATTCCAAAATCAATACTATAGTTAAGTAATCGTTTTTTTCGAATATCCGTTTCCAATTTCCAATCAACAACTGGCAGATCTATAGGGCATACACGAACACATACTTCACAAGCAATGCATTTATCAAATTCAAAGTGGATTCGACCGCGGAAACGCTCCAATGCGATCAATTTTTCATAAGGATATTGAATAGTTACGGGTAAACGATTCGTGTGGGATAAGGTAATCATGAAACTTTGACCAATATACCTTGCAGCTCTTACTGTTTGTTGACCATAATTAATAAACCCAGTTACCATAGGGAGCATATCGTGAATATCTATGAATAATTTTAAGTTTCTTTCTCTTGTTTGAGAGAAGTTCTAAATTGAGAATAGAATATCGTATGCCCTTAGAGTGAAAAGAGTTGGAAAGAAGTTGTCAATAATAGATTACCTAGAGAAATAGGTAAAAGAAACTTCCACCCAAGATTTAATAGTTGGTCCATTCTCATCCTAGGTAAAGTCCATCTTGTTGTAATAGAAATGAACAGGAACAAATAAGCTTTAGCGAATGTAATAAAAATTCCAATTGTCATTCCAAAGACTCCACCCACTTCATTAATTTCGAAACGAGGAAGAAATATGTGTGGAAGAGAAAGATTCCAACCCCCTAAATAAAGAACTGTTACAAATAATGAAGAAACTAGTAGATTTAGATAGGAAGCAACATAAAATAAACCAAATTTTATACCTGAATATTCGGTTTGATAACCTGCTACTAATTCTTCTTCGGCTTCTGGTAAATCAAAGGGTAATCTCTCACATTCTGCTAGGGAAGAAATTACAAAAACAGCAAAACCTATAGGTTGACGCCACAGATTCCACCCCCAAAAACCATATTTTGACTGCGCCTCAACTATATCAACTGTACTTGAACTGTTAGATAATTATAGTAGGTGATAACATCACTGCTTCCATCGCTATTGCAGAACCGTACATGATACTTCAGCCTCATACGGCTCCTCAATGGCCTTAACTAAATCTAAGGACTGTTTCAATATTATCCCGATATGTGTTAGTAGGATAGATAGGGTCAAGATGTATCGAGCAGTCACAAATTAAACCAATGCAATTCCGTCTGCTATAATAGAAAAAGGGTGCTTCCGAATTGATCTTATCCTTTATAATTTTAGTTTTTCTTTATTCAGTAATAACTTAATCCTTGAATAAAATACTCATTGTCTAAGTAAGTATTTCAACCTTTTTATTTCGTTCCTATTCTTCTTTCTAAGAAAAAAAAAGTGGGCTCAAAAAATAAAGGATTACTTCGTTCCTGATAATTATTTATTTAACCTGTGGATAGGACCATACTCGGGATCGGGATCGTGGGGAAGTACTACTTGATCGTTTCTACCAACTTAAAGCCCCATTATAATTCCATTTATGCAGAAATACCCTTTTTTGGTAACTTACATTATCTCCATTACTAATCCTTTGTGTATCTTGGTGTTCCTAACCGTCCACTCATTTTTGCTTGATCCCCGGTATGGTAATACATACAATAAAATAGAATAGTTAAAACAAAACTCCAGCCGGTTGATCTTTTCTACCCGCTTCAAACCGTGATGACTAATCAACCAACCTTGGGGTAATTTATTTTTTTTTCTACTTAACTCTTGTACATAGGGAATGAGTCTCAACCTTTTTACTGCTAATTGAGAAGCTGTTTTATTTCACTCATATAACTATCTGGTTTAGGTCATCACCCCGAATGATGAATAAAAAAACGAGGGTCTCTATTCACTCCATTCAACTTGTTTCCTAGAAAAAAATGAGGTAAAAGTGCATGCCCCCGCGAATCGCACGTAGAGATATTGATAACACACATGGAGTTAATGGTATTTCATAACTAATAGATTGAGCAGCAGCTCGTAGACCACCTAAAAAAGAATATTTATTATTTGACCCATATCCTGACATAAGAAGTCCAATAGGAGCAATACTTGCAATAGAAATCCATAAAAAAACACCTAGACTGAGATCAGCTAAAACAAGACGATATCCAAAAGGAATTACTGAATAACTTAGTAAAATGGATATGACTGCTATAGAGGGGCCGAGACTGAATAAAAAAAGATCCCCTCTAGATGGGAGAAGATCCTCTTTAAAAAGTAATTTTGTCCCGTCTGCTAGAGCTTGAAGAATTCCCAAAGGACCCGCGTATTCGGGTCCAATACGTTGTTGTACCCCCGCGGATATTTTTCTTTCTAACCACACAATCACTAGTATTCCTATCGTGATTCCAAATACAGGAGTAAAAATAGGGACAAGCAACCATATAAGACCATAGACCCCTTTTAAGGATTCCAATCTGGAAAAAGAATTGATAGCCTGTAATTCTTTCGTATCAATTATCATATTAACGATCAACTTCTCCCATAATGATATCTATACTACCTAGTATCGTCATAATATCAGCCAATTTCATTCTTTTAACTAACTGAGGAAGAATTTGCAAATTAATAAAACCCGGAGGACGAATTTTCCATCTCCAAGGAAAAGCACTATGATCCCCTATCAGAAAAATCCCCAATTCCCCCTTTGGAGCTTCTACTCTCACATAAAGTTCTTGTTTCGACAATTCAAAAGTAGGAGAAGTTTTTTTACTAATAAATCGATAGTCAAAATCATTCCAGTCGGGATCCTTTGCTTTATCAAAGCGTCGAGCTTCTAAATTTTCATAGGGGCCTCCTGGAATTCCTTCCAAAGCTTGTTGAATAATTTTTATGGATTCTGTCATTTCACCGATTCGGACTAAGTAACGAGCTAATGAATCCCCTTCTTTTTGCCATTGTACGTCCCAGTCAAACTCGTCGTAACACTCATAATGATCAACTTTACGAAGATCCCATTGTATTCCGGAAGCTCGTAGCATTGGACCTGATAAACCCCAATTTATTGCCTCCTCTCCACCAACAACGCCTACTCCCTCAACTCGTTCTAAAAAAATAGGATTTCGCGTAATAAGCTTTTGATATTCAGCAACCCCAGTTAAAAAATAATCGCAGAAATCTAAACATTTATCTATCCAGCCATGAGGTAGATCAGCAGCTACTCCTCCGATACGAAAAAAATTATGCATCATTCGCATACCTGTGGCAGCTTCGAATAGATCATATATCAATTCTCTCTCTCTGAAAATATAGAAGAAAGGAGTCTGCGCACCTATATCCGCCATAAAAGGGCCAAGCCATAACAAATGAGAAGCTATACGACTCAGTTCCAACATAATTACTCTGATATAACGGGCTCTTTTAGGAACTTGAATATTGCCCAACTGCTCTGGTCCATTTACCGTTATTGCTTCGGTAAACATAGTAGCTAAATAATCCCAACGCGTTACATAAGGCAGATATTGTATAATTGTTCGGTTTTCCGCTATTTTTTCCATCCCTCTGTGTAAATAACCCAATATAGGTTCACAGTCAATAACGTCTTCACCATCTAGAGTAATAATGAGTCGAAGAACGCCATGCATCGATGGATGGTGAGGCCCCATATTGACTATCATGAGGTCTTTTCTTGTAGGTAATACAGTCATATTTTTCCCCGAGTCATTATTCCATGAATTGCTGAAAACGAAACAAAGTTAAACAAAATTCAAGATCTACTAAATCAAATAATTCAAACTAAATCTTCAAATTAACTTAACTAGTCTTTGGCTCCTGAATATCCAACCGACCTATTAATTCTTTATAACGTATTCTTTTTTTTTTACAAATAAGCCAGCAACCGCGGCCGTTTTCCCAGAGTTTTCCGTAGACCTCTCTAAGATAAAAAGTCTTTTTTGTACAATTCCTAATGGGGAGTGAGTCTCCGTATTTTATTGGCTAAACTTAATACTTGAAATTCAATGGACCCCCTGTTTTCTTCTTTTGTTTCTTGCGGAATAACTGAGATGAATGCTTTTTTTATCATTATCATAAAAAGAGCGCTTCTCCCTTTTTTCTTTCTTTTATACAGAAATTTAGTTTATCGAGCAGTAAAAATAATATCAGTTTTTTAATCTGGTTCTGGTATACACAAAAAATTTATTTTTTCATATAATATCAAATTTAATGAAAAATCTAGTTTGCAATTTCATTAGTATATGGATCCAAAAGGATGGTCGAGTTCTTCAATCTCCCCCCAAAAAAGAAAGGGAAAAATTAAACCGAAGAAGATTCTTAGGTCATTGAATCAGTATCCTATACGGGAAACCAGAATATTATTATAAAGTAATATAACACAAACGTGCGGGTACATTTGTTTGCCTTTCTATATCATGCCATATCTGGCACGTTATCGATAGGGAGGAGATTTACCATCAATTAAAGGTGAATCGTGGATACATATATATCCTTGACATACTGAAACGACTTCCATTACTGGTATCAAACCAATAGCGATTCATACAAGCTAAATCCTCTAATCGATAATTTGGCCAAAGAAAAAATTTAAATTGCAGAACTTTATTTCTATTTCTATCTAAATTCTTTGAATCTTTATCAAGATGCTTGCTCTCATCCAAAAAAGTACCGAAGTTCCTTATGTTGTTCTTTTTGTAAAATATTTTATTTCTATCCAGAACGTTTATTTTTGCCGAGTTTAAACAAATTTGAATTCTCATTTCTCTACGACATCTAGGAGCTAAAATATTTTCAGGAACAACAAAAGCATAATTTTTTTCATCTCGCTTCTCAAGCGACTTTCCATGTCTATGTCTTTTAATGGATTCATAAAAAGAATTATGATAACTGTTTTCTTTTTGTTGGTTTTTTCTTTTAGTTTGGTGATTACTCTTATGGACCAATGAAATAGCTATGGTTTGATACATAATAAATAGTCCATCCCCTTGTATAAACAGGCGAACAGGTTCAATAATAAATACTCCTTTGTTTATCAATTCTGTAAGATTTAGCTCTTTTTGAATCAGCAATATATCCAGACGCATTTCTCCTCTTTGAATAGAGGATATCACTATTTGCTTTGGATTGTTCAGTCTAAGCAGGAGACCATATATCTGGATACTATTGATTATTCTTTGATCCAAAGAACCATGCCATCTCAATTGAAAAAAAAAATATCTTTTCAGGAATAAATCTAGTTCCGCTTCTGTGGTGCTCTTCCGTTTTTTTTTATTTCTACTCTTTTTAATGTATGAATCACCGTAATCCTCTTTAACCTCTTTTTCTTGGTTTGGTAGATCTGATCCAAGATCTTCTTGGGCTGATTCTGCTTTTGCTTCTTTATTTTTATTTTCTAATTCAAGATCTTTTTTATTTTCACTAGTGGTTTGATTTCCGTTAAAATGAAAAAGAAGTGATTTTGTTGGTATAATCCATGGTTTAATCCTATATGCATCATATAGCCCCAACAATTCTGGGAAGAACCAAAGTTGCAGGTTTGATATGGGGCGGTTTAGTATTTCTTCATTCATTCCAAAAAAAAATATATATTTTCCACTTGATGGTTTTTTTTTTTTTTCAATCGCAAGATATGAAAGATCCTTCGTATCAATTTGATTACTGATTGAATAATAGTTAATTCCTGTCTTAGTCTTTTTATTCATGCGGGTCTCAGTATCCATATTGGCCCAGGCCTCAATATCTATCTTCTTTCTAAGACAAAAAGAAATGATTCTCCAATTAAAATATTTTCTATCCATATTTTTATCCGTATCAACAATACAATCTTCTCCGAGATAATGACTCATATATATACCTACCGGCATATAAAAATTTTTTGATTTTTTTGTGTTGTATTTATAGGGAATTTTAAAGTTTCCCTTTATTTGTAATGGTGATAGAGAAATAGATGAATCCTTACCTTCTCTATAATTGATATATTTTTGTGATAAAAGATCATATCCATACTGTTTTTGAAAAATTTTGTTTTTACTCGATAATGAATCCATTACATAAGCATTTTGCTTCTCATAATGAAAAAATCTTTTTTTTTCATATGAATTCGATTTTGTTGATGCCTTGTTTGAAATCATATGACTTTGATTGACTCCATTTCCTCGTTTTTGTAGAACTAATTGAGAAGATGAAATCTTAGATAAATTATATTTATAGTTATAATTACTGTTTAACCAACTTTTCCACCCATTCGTTTCCAAATGGATAAGTTTTTTATGTCTTGATTCAGAATAAAGTATTCCTTGTGTTCCAAAAAAAGCCTTTATTCTATCCTTAAGAAAAAAAGACTTTCCATGATATTGAAGTACAGATCTCATGTGATATTTGTTAATCACTTGGGTTTGTGATAATTTGTAAAATACATATGCCTGTGACAAGTCAAATGGGTCACAAAAATGATGTAAATTCTTATTACTAATTTTATAAAGTGTCCTCTTTTTAGTCGAAATTAAATTTAAAAAATTTATTTCTTCTACTTTCTTTATTTCATCATTGTAACTTTTTTTATCAATCCCTCCCTTTTTGCTTTTTAAGTCTAGGGAAAATCGGATATTGATCCTGGGAATATTAATGAGAAATATAAGGGTGTCCATATATATCTTTTCAAGCAAAAATTTTAAAAAAGAGTGTCGTTTACGTATTAATCTAGCACTTCTTCTTTGGAATATCTGCCAAATATTTTTTGGGTCTTCTAATCTTTTATCGTTACAACTTATATCGTTAGGATTAATATTTCTATCTGGAATTATAATTTTTTTTTTTTTTTCATTTATTATTTTTTCAATTTGATTCTTGATTCTACTTGTCCTATCAGCCAGATCCTCTGTTTTTTTTTCTGTTAGTGAATAATTTGTCCAAGACATTGATCTAATTTTACTGGACGATTCATGAACTATCTGATTTTCTTTTAGAAAAAAAACCTTTTTATGAGTCCAGCTTTCTTTTTCTTTTGAGTCCTTTAGAAATACTTTTGCTTTTTCTTTGAAAACTCTTAGACCTAGAAAACTCTGTGTTTTTTTTTTTCTTATTTGGTTTTCTAGTTCTTTAAAAATGGGTTTTAAAAAAGAAGGTCGTCTTCGAGGAGAACCAAAAGGAAATTCAGTTTCCATTCCCCAGACTGTCAAAAAGCAATAATTTTCTTTTGTTCGTCTTGGATTCCTATGATGGGATTGTTGCTTAGAACTGTTCCAAGGTTTCGGATAGAAAGGATATAGGATCTTTATCTGAATACCCTCTGTTAACCAATTTTTTGGAAATTCCATTTCGGATAATTGAACACCATTATAGGTGCATTTAACATACATTTCTCTACTCCACTCCCTCCAATCCTCATTCCACTCCGGGGGTTGAAATAATAAGATACGGAAGAAGTTTTTAGCTATTATCACTGAAGGCAATCCAATATATTTTCTAAAAATTGAGTGGACTATTAACAAGCAACCCCTTATTGATTGACCAAATAGAACAGTATCCCAGCTTTCCGCTACTGCTAGCCGGTCAGTTTCCTCCCCTTTCTTCTTCCTTTTTCGATCTTTTTCCTTTGCCTCTTCCTCAAAACAAGAATTTTTAAATTCCGTACTTTTTATCATCCAATTTCTAAAAAGAAGATTCATAATTCTGGAGGTATCAGCAGAAAAAAAAAACCTCTTGTAGATTCTTTCCAAAAAAAGGGGGGAATGAATATTTGTTTGAAAAGGTTCCCAAATAACTGTTTTACGTCTTTGAGCGCGCATAGATCCTTTGATTATATCTCGACGAAAATCCGATTCTTGCGAATAACGGAGGATAAAAACTTCTTCCACTTCATCATTAGTATTCTTTGTACTATTTGTACGCTCGGTATCTGTAAAAATGACTATATGGTTGGACTTTCTTGACCTAATTTCGTGATCCTCGGCCATTTCTTCTTTATTTTCTCCGTCTTGTTGCTCCAAACTGGTAATCAATTTGTATGACCATTGAGGAACCTCTTTACATATTTCTTTTATTCCAATGGATTCTTTTATTATTCTTTGATAATTTCTATCAGGTGTAACCGCATCAAATAAATATTTAATTCTATTTTCTGAATTAAGTTTTCTTTCTTTTGCTGAATTAAGTTTTCTTTCTTTTGAAAGTAATAATTTTTCCTCCCTTTTTTCTTTTTTTTCGTCAAATCCTTGGTAGTTTGTGGGAAGTATATTATTAAATTTATTTATCCAAATACAATCTTCTACCGAGAAAGACTCATTCATATTCAAACTTGATTGTAAATCTATTTTTTCGCTTCCGCGGTAAGTTCCGTTCAAAAAAGGATCATACCCTTCAGGCAGGCATTCTTGTTCAGTCTCATTATTGCATAATCTAATCCTTTTTTCGAGTACATCCAGTTTCAAAGACCCCCTGTCTAGAGCATCAATTCTATTGAAAAATGCGTTGTTTATGTTCTGTGTTTTTTTTTTGTTGGTATAAACCCAACGATTATACAATTCTTCATAAGAGGGTTTTTCCATTGTGGATAAAAGTATCTTTCCTTTTATCATTTCAAAAAAAATGGACAAACTAGGTGGATATGTAAAAGATATTCTTTCTTTTCCATCACTTTCACATGTAAAAAAGAAATAGTGTGACATTTCGTCTCGTACAGCATCTTCAAATTGGTCATTTTTTATATATCGCAATGGGCGATTCCAGCGTTTATAGTCGAAAAGAAGAGTCACAAGAGGTTTTTCAAACCAGAGGAGGTTTTTATCTTCTTTAAGTTTAAGTATTTCTAACTTCGAATTTTCTTGATTCCCATCAAGATAAGTATTTTCATAAACTGGGCTATTTTTATAGCATGTCTCTTTAAAGTGGAATTTATCCTTTGCTTTTTCCTTTCCATTCACTTGGATCTCTTCCGTTTCATCTATTTTGTCCGGATCCTCCTTTTCTTCCGAACAAAGGGAAGGGGAAGGGTCTTCTTCGATGGATCCTTCTTGTTCCTGTTTAGTCCCCTTCGTTTCGGAAATTTTTTCTATTTCTACATCTGTTTCTTCCTCACTTTCCCCCCTTTCTTCCGTTTCGGCGGTTTCTTTTAGTTTCTTAGTGACAATAGGCGACGGTATTCTGCCTAAATAGTAGACACAGGTGATAAATAAGAGAATACTAAAGATTCGAGCCATAGAATTTCTCAATTCTGACACAAGGTACTTATTCGATCTAATAGAATTATTTTTCCGTATCCAGAATAATACCAATCCAACCCATTTCATGAATAAAATGTGACCAATTAACCAACCAACAAAACTACTTGTTACAAATAACATCTTGTTGTTGCATCGAAACATATAAATGTTGACTAATCTGGCTAACGTTGAACTCGGTAAAATGAAATGGTTGAATAATTGAAAAATTAGATTATTCAGGAATACACATTGAATGCTGAGATTACGCATTGAGTTTCTGGTAGTAGATCCATAATAAAAAACGTTTTTGTGATTGTTCCAGAAGAAATGAAACAAAAGATACGGTAGAACTAGGACAGTTATTGTATGAGGTCTACCCAATGCTAGATGGAGAGGCGCATAATAGATCGATATGAACATCATGAGCTGTCCCGTAATAAAACCCGTTGTTGCTGATACCTCCTTCTCGGTTCCTTCTTCCATAACCCGAGCTCGGAGAAGGAAGAGATAAGAGGGCCCTATGGAGAATGTGGTCAGAAATCCATAATAGAGTCCG